TGTTTACTTATTCTATCCAATTTCAATGAAGGAATTTTCAAGTTGAACCGACCCATTTTCAAAATATCAACTGGATGAATAAAAATATTGAAAAAGTCTTTCATTTGTCTATCATTATAGACAATATGGCCCATCTTATCTATGGAATTCGAACTTGAACTCTATTTACGATTTTTTATTTATATCTCATTAGCCCCTATTTCATATTTGAATTTTCATTTTAGCATATCAATGCAATGGATTTTTACGTTCGTCCTATTCCCCCTTTTTTATATCTATACCCCCTTTTTTTTCGTGGACGAATTCCGCATATTTTCACATAGAGGATTTACATATACAACATATATTACTGTCAAGAGTGAATTTCTTATTTATAGTTCTATGAAATAAACAAAAAAAGAAGGGATTCGGAATTTCATCCGGTTAGGATCGCTCTAAACCAGCCCATTATGTATATGATTTAGCATGCCAACTATTAAACAACTTATTAGAAAGGCAAGACAGCCAATCAGAAATGTCACGAAATCCCCTGCTCTTCGGGGATGTCCTCAACGTCGAGGAACATGTACTAGGGTGTATGTGCGACTCGTTCCGATCATGAGCTGAGAGAAAAGTAAACCTTTTTTCAGTATCAATGATCAGTACCAGTGAATAGGGTTCTTCTCTTCACTATCTAAAAAAGATGGATTTACCATCTCTTACGGTGTATCAAATTTATGGTTTCCATTGGTGCAAATCCAATCACTTCAATTTGTAATTTAAGATGAGAAAAAAGTATCCATTGGTAGCAAATGATTATCCATTAAGCGGTTCAAATCCTATTTGAAAAAGAAAAAAAATTATGCTTCCAAGAACGGACTAAGAAGGTCAGCTACCTAACTCATTTTCATAATTAAATACCGTTACTGTATAAGATAGGTCTCTGATTGTGAAAGATCTATTACTGGACATAGGGGGTAGAGCCAAAAAGTGTGAATTGTACAAGTTACCCATAGCATTCATTGATTAAATGAAGTAAGGAGCTCCGGTGTATAGAGAGGGCCTCACCGTTTAAGAAGTAATCATAGAGACGATGGAACCCACTAGTTAGCCATTTCTATTTACTACTTTTTGAGTGATTAGGCTTTTTTTTATACCTAATATTGAATTATTTCAAGGCAAAATAAAATGCCTAGAACTAGAAAAAAAGGAAAAAAATCGTGGTCGGGACGGTTATAGTAGCAAAAGCCATTGGAATTTTGATTTTATACATTGGAAGAATCCGTTTTGTTATTAATAGACTAGTAAAGGGCAAAAGAATAACTGAAAGAAAGAATGAGTTATTCATCAAAGTTTCTTTTCTTCAATGACCAGAATTAAACGGGGATATATAGCTCGGAGACGTCGAACAAAAATGCGTTTCTTTGTATTAGGTTTTCGAGGGTCTCATTCAAAACTTACTCAAACTATTATTCAACAAAGAATAAAAGCTTTGTTTTCGGCGCATCGGGATAGAGGTAGGAAAAAAAGAGATTTTCGTCGTTTGTGGATCACTCGAATAAATGCAGCAATTCGCGGGAGGTTGCTATCCTATAGGTATAGTACACTAATACACAATCTGTACCGGAAGCAGTTGCTTCTTAATCGTAAAATACTTGCACAAATAGCTATATTAAATAGGAATTGTCTTTATACGATTTCCAATGCGATTTTTTAATTAAAAAAAAAAAGAAAAAGAATAAGTAGATCGGAAGGAATCCACCGGAATACTTTTAATGGAGTTTCCTCAAGAATAAACTCGGAGAGGGTAGAATAGAAATTAGTACGAAAAAAAAATGATGATAAGGTCATCAAAACAAAAAGAGCAAAGACAAGACGCTCAAAAAAAAAAGATTGATTTTCCTTTCCCGACTCGATTCTTTCTTTGATTTTGATTTATTTCTTATTCTTACGACACTACAATTGAATTTCATTTTGTTTGATTATCGGATTTTTCGAATAAAACATCAACCTACGTTTGAGTTCGGATTTGAATTTTGATTCAATTGAAAATTGAAGGATAAGCCCATTTCAATTTTATTTAGTTCTAGTTCTAAGACTTCTAGTTCTAGCGGTCGATTTCCTTCTTTCAAATCGTTTCGCATACTTATTATTACGAATTGCATACTTATTAGTACGAAAGGGTAACAAAGATAAAATACGAGCCCTTTTTATAGCAATAGTAATTAATCGTTGTTGTTTTAAAGTCAATCTATTTACTCGCCTAGATAATATTTTTCCTTGTTCACTAATAAATCGACTAATTAAACTTATGTTTCTATAATGAATTCGATCCCCCGATTGGATCGGGGGCAAACGCCTACGAAAAGATCGCTTGGATTTATTCATGATACGAAAAGATCGCTTGGATTTATTCATGATTTGTTTATTCCTTATCTCTCAAAATAAAAATCCTATCCTTATCTATATTTCTAAAATTCTAAAATATTATTTAGTCCTATTTGGATCGTACCGAATTATGGAATTTATAGGATTTGCTTTGTTTATTATTTTAAATTTATGTATATGTAATAATTATATAGAAATAATGTAATAATGAAAATGAATTCAAATAAAAAAAAGAATAATATATTCTATGTACTAATAGTTATATTACATATAACTAATTCTATACCTAAAGTAAGTCATATTTTCATATTCCTTGGGAGAGTGGTGACATATGACATATAGGCAGCACTCGATTTGATCTATTTCTTTATCTCCCCGTGAGTTGTATGTTCGTAACAATAGGGACAGAATTTCTTCAATTCCAATCGACTAGGCGTATTGTGTCGATTTTTTTGAGTGATATATCTGGAAATGCCCGTTGATTCCTTATTAACACCGTTTCGAACACAACTGGTACATTCCAAAATAATCGTTACTCGGACATCTTTACTCTTAGCCATGAACCCCCCTTTGGTTTTAATCTACCCCACCCTATCTCGTTGATTTTCCGGTCAAAAACGAATAAGAAAAAAATAGAAGTTGCTAACTAAAAATCAAATTATGAATGATGATTTTGTTGTAATCAATTGAAATCAATATTAATAATATAGTAAATAATAAGTAATACAATGATTTCTAACTTTATTTAGAATCAAAATTTAGAATAGAATCACAGTGGAGTATTTCATTGACACATTTTGTAGAATATTTTGTAGAATACGTGTTTTGTTGCCTTAGCCGCATTTCTGTTTTCGTTCGACTAGTCATTTAATTGGAGCCCGAACCCAAGTTTCGGTGCGGGTGAATCTACTATTTTTTCCCCCTACCCTCCCTTATTTGATCTAATTCTAAAAAACGAAAAAAAATGGGGGGATAGTCACAGATATTTGATTGTATCTCTAATCTCCTTCACCCCGTCCCACGGCAATAAAGAACTAGAATGAAAAAAAAGGAAATGTCAACGCATCCGGGAATAAACGATTGATCTCTATCAATAAACCCGCTAAAGAACCAAACCATAGAGTACTTAGTACTGGTGCTACAGAAAGATATGTTTTTAGATCTCGCATTTTAAATCCCCCTTCTTTATTGTATTACAATATGGTACTAGATATATAATCAGATGAATATTTAGTTAAGGACCACTTCCATTTGTCTATTTGTATGCGGAATCCCTAATTCAAATTAAAATGTACAATGATTCGATAGATAAGATTTTACTTTTCTTAAAACAGAAAAATATGTAACTTTCCACCCAAGAATTTCCACGAAAAATATTTCTTTCTTAATAAATTTATTATAAGATCCTTATATGATATGAGACAAAAAGGGGGAATGGCAAGATAAACTGATATTGTATCAATAGAGGAACTCAAAGTGTGGAAAACAAGACAGGGATTCTCTATAATGACACTGTAGACCAATTGAAAGGGATGTAGCGCAGCTTGGTAGCGCGTTTGTTTTGGGTACAAAATGTCACGGGTTCAAATCCTGTCATCCCTACCTATTACTTCTCCTCCGAGCAGTAACGAAGGAGCAATTTTAGATCGATTCAAATTGAGCATACAGAATCTTTAATACTATTATATATGATATATAATAGTATAGGTGTGCAAGATATCTTGTGGTTTTATATAAAATAAAAAAAAAGGAATCCTCCCCCTTCCATTACAGTCTTATCTTATTGTGATAAGAAAGCGCTCTTAGTTCAGTTCGGTAGAACGTGGGTCTCCAAAACCCAATGTCGTAGGTTCAAATCCTACAGAGCGTGATTCTGTTCTTGTTAGGTAGAAAATTACACCGAACTCAAATTGAAATAAAAAAATGCAACAGCAATCTGACTCGACCTCCCATAGATTCAATTCAATTAAATGAATTAATAAAGAGGGGGGTCAGTCAAAAAAAAAAGAAAGAGATGTTAATTAATCAAAAGTCCAACTGATCGCCACGTCTATATTGTAAATATGCAGTTACAAATAATCCAGCCAAAGTAATGGGAATTAGACCTAAGACGATTCCAAATAGAAAAACTTCAATCATTTTCAATTTTTTTTTATTTTGAAAGGGAAAAAGAGAGGTAATATCTATCCATAAATATTAATCTGTATTACCCATGAATCTCAATGACAGATAATTGGTAATTAGCGCAGTAAAGAACTATAGAATCTATGCATATAGTAAATAACGATTTGTTTTTGTGAATTGTTCGTTCATTCAAATTCAATTCATTTTCAAATAAGTCGTATCTTACTCAAACCAATAAATAGAGCTGAGGTTATAGTTAAAGCCACTAGTAAAAAACCGAAATAACTAGTTATCGTAGGCATGAAGGGACTAAATGAAATATGTTCTTTTTATACATATGTTTAGAAAGCACTTTCCTAAATTTTCATTTTTGAAAGAGATAGGGATAAGCAAAAATACCACCAATTGAAGGAATAAGTTCAATTGAAAATTTTCGATTCAGCAATCATTATAGACAGTATTCACAAAACAAAAAACAAAAATAGACTGGCAGGAGTAGAAAAGAAATG